TTATTTCATTAATTGAACTTCGTTTGATTAAGTCGAAATTCTTTCAAAACTCCTGCCCTCCTTAAAATATCATAAACGGTTTCTGTAGGTTGAGCTCCTTTTTCAAGAAAATATAGAATAGCAGGAACATTTAAATAAGTTTGATTCTTTATTGGATCATAAAAACCCACTTTCCGCAGATCTCTTCCCTCTCTTCGGGACCGAACATCAATTGCAACGATTCGATAGACGGCTCATTGGGATAGATTAGATCAATAAGAACCCCCCCTAGAAACGTATAGGAAGTTTTCTCCTCGTACGGCTCGAGAAAAATGATTCAAAGTTATGTATATAGAAATTATAACGGCAATTTGAATAAGTCCCTAAAATCATCAAATGACTTAGACTAAGAATTAAGTCCTTTTCTTCTTTCCTATAAAAAAAATCATTTGTATACTCATAACTCAAGTTGAATAACTCTTAAATAGTCCAAAAGAAAATCCTTTTGCATTTCGTTTATTGAGCAGTCTCAAATACCCTTTAATTTCAAATTGAATATGTCTCATTTCGAATCGATTTGAATTCTGCATTCGGACCCAAATCCAATTGGTGTGACAATTAAAATACAAAGGGTGTTTCCTTGTTCCGAAATCCTTTATCTTTGTTTTGAATCATTGGGTTTAGACATTACTTCGTTGATTTTTAATCCTTTCAAAAACAAAAACGGCAGCAACATACCTTTTTTGTTATTTCTTTCTATCAATATTTCTTTCTATCAAAGAATAGAATCATACGAGTGGCGGATTCCCACACGATATATAATTTTTTTTATCGAAAAGGTTTTTTTATCAATTCCAACAAAATTTCCTTTGGGATTTGAAACTTGATTGATTTGGATCCTTTCGATTTCTCTGTCAAAGATATACTTACGAAGTTGTTCCAACTTATTGATTAACACTAACCCTAGACCCTTCTCCCTTGAGAAATGAATCAATACTTTCTACTCGAGCTCCATCATGTACTATTTCCATTACACCCCAACAATAAATGTTGGGTTCGAGTGGAACAAAGGATGTCGAGTCAAGAGCATTCTTTATTATAGAATGATGGATATAAAAATCCACAACGGATTATGTCCTTCAAGTCGCACGTTGCTTTTTACCACATCGTTTCAAACGAAGTTTTACCATAACATTCCTCGAATTTGGAACCGCTATGCGGTTGATTCAATTATGGAATCATGAATAGTCATTGGTTCAGTCAAGACAGTCGGTACATCGATATCGAATCTATCTTAAGTTATTATTAGTTATTTTTTTTTTTTTTTTAATATTTATTATTATAATTTAATATATTAAATTATTTATTAATTTATTATTTTATATATTAAATTTATATATTAAATTATTTATTCTATATTATTATATTATTATTTAATTAGAAATTATATTTTTTTTTATTTCTATTTTCTTATTTTATATATTCAAATTAAATTAATATTCTATAAATATAGTATAAATATAGAATGAATTTCGAATTATGATTTCAATTTCGATTTAAAATGCAAAAAATTCCAATTTTTTTACAAACAATTACAATAAAGACGACTACAATAAAGACGACATTTGATCATTCCTAAGAAAGATAAATCCATGTTTCTTTTTGAACTCAATCATTAATTTAATAAATTATTAATTTTAAACACTAAGAAATGAAATAAATAATAGATTGGAAAAATCCAATCTATATTCTATATGAATATGAGAAGATGGATATATGAGATTTTTTTTTTTTTTGAATTCAAATATGTAATCTATAACCCTATCTTGCCTAAATCTCCAACAGATTTAGTTGTATCTACGTGTCATAAGATTTCTTTTGGTTAGACCGAAAGAATCAAATTCTATCCAATATTACACTTTAGAAACAATCTAAATTATTTACTAGTAAATATTTACTATTTTAAAATATAATATTTACTATAAATACATATGCACTGGGACGGAAGGATTCGAACCTCCGAATAGCGGGACCAAAACCCGATGCCTTACCACTTGGCCACGCCCCATTTTTATTTCTATTCGACACTAATAAACACTAATATTGTTATCGATTGTTCGTCAATTCCAGCCAAAATATCTAAAGAATCAATTAGACTCTCTTGTTAGTATTTTGACACACGAAGATATCGAATTCAACTTAATTTATTGATCATTACATATAATTCCATTAAGATATTGGATGAAAGTAGAATTTCTTCTATTCTCCTTTGAGATTTGAGAATGGAAGGTTTTTTGGTTGAGTAAGTAAGTTCAGAAAAAAAAAAAGAAGGATTTTTGGTCTATCTTTTTTTATTTTTTTTTCATTTTTCACTTCTATCAATAACTCAATCAAAATGCAATTATCTAAAAAACAAAATTTCTGTTATGCTAAATATCTTTAGTTTGATCTGTCTTAATTCTGCCCTTTATTCGAGTAGTTTTTTCTTAGCCAAATTACCTGAGGCCTACGCTTTTTTGAGTCCAATCGTAGATTTTATGCCAGTCATACCTCTACTCTTTTTTCTCTTAGCCTTTGTTTGGCAAGCTGCTGTAAGTTTTCGATAAGATCTTTCATCTTGTACTAGAAAAATAAATGATTTTTTTGAGAAAAACGATTCTAATAATTGATAAGATCAGACAAGTCTTCCAGTATGAACCCTTGATTCAAACATTAAAATTCTTGAATAGCCACAATCCGGATCACCTTGTTTTTGTTTTCCCATTCTAACTATCTAACTATTTTTTTCTGTGAATGAAAAACCTTATCTTATTATGATCCGCCAAAATATCAAAAAGTGGGTATAAAAAAATTATTGAATAGATAAGATAATAAAAAATTTTATATATTTTTATAACAATTACAAAAAATGCATTTCGATTTCTAAAATTCTAAAAACTATTTAAGTTTTCGTTATAAAAAAAAAAAAAAAATAGGATAGATATTAGGATATTAGGATATTAGGATATATGGTATAAAAATAGAGAATCTATTCTCTTTTTTCAAAAAAAAAAATGATCTTGGAGATTGTGTAATGCTTACTCTCAAACTCTTTGTTTACACAGTAGTGATATTCTTTGTTTCTCTATTCATTTTCGGATTCCTATCTAATGATCCAGGGCGTAATCCTGGACGCGAAGAATAAAAAAGGGGTTCTTTGCTTGATTTTCCATCTATTTTGTTTTCTAATTATCTAATTTCTAACTAGAAAATTAGATATATAATTATTTCCTATTTGTTATTTTAAATTCGATTTTATTTTGATATAATAATATATCTTATTTTGAAAAAATCAAAAGAATTTAAAAAATTCGAAAGAGAAATCAATATAGTAAGTCATCAACAGAAGCGGAAAGAGAGGGATTCGAACCCTCGGTACGAACGAGTCGTACAACGGATTAGCAATCCGACGCTTTCGTCCACTCAGCCATCTCTCCCCATTGAAAAAAAAAAATACTAAATATTCAAATCCAAATATAAATAATATAATAGAAAATAACAAATAGAAAATAAAAAAATAATCTATATTCAAATTTATATTTCTATAAATAATTTAATATAAATAATTAATAGAAATCAAATTTGAATTATGTAAAAATAAATTAAATATAAAAAAAATTTAATATTTCATTCTATAATCTAAAAAATTTAATTCTATAATCTATAATAACATTTCTCTAACAATAATATATATATACAAAATAGACAAGTTGTATTGTCTAATACATTTTCATTTTAAGTAGTAGTTTGATCTGAAATTCCAATCAGTTAGATTTAGATAAAGTAAGAAAGATTCTAAAGATTCAAAAAAAGATTCAATTCGATATTTATAATTTAATTAAAAAAATAATTTTATTTTAATAATAAATTAAAAATCTAAATATAATTAGAATATAATAATAGAAAGAAAAAAAGAAATACTTCTTCGCCCCAAAGCGAAAGGGACTTTTATTATTCCCGCGGCCTGGCCTGATCCGTACCTCGCCAGGCCCTTTTTTGGATTATATAATATTTTATTTTTTTTGAATAAAATGAAACTGGACAATTTTTTTCTGTTCTAGTTAGAAATTTAACAGTTTTCTTGAACCATATCTATCAAAACCCCTTCAGGAAAAAAATAGAACTTTTTTTTCTTTTAATTTTGAGTTATTTAATTATCTTTTCATAATCTGATTAAGTCCTCTTCAGTGTTCGACAAAAGTTCCATTTCGATACAATAATAGAACTGTAGCGGGTATAGTTTAGTGGTAAAAGTGTGATTCGTTCTATTAACCCTTTAATAGTTAAAGGGTCTCCCGGTTTGATTACTATTCCGATCAAAACCTTTATTTTTTAAAAGGAATTAATCCTTTACCTCTCAATGACAAATTTGAGGAAAATTATACATTCTCGTGATTTGTATCCAAAGGTCCATTAAAAATGGAAAAATTGGATTATGAAATTACGAAACATGAATTTTTTTTGAATTGGATCAATACTTCCAATTGAATGAATATGAGTAAGAGATCTATGGATGAAGATAGAAAAATAGGTTTCTAATCGTAACTAAATCTTCCATTTTTTTATAGAGAGAAGCAAAATAGCTATTAAATGATGACTTTAGTTTACTAGAGGCTTCAATCAACATATTTCTTTTTGTTTTAGCTCGGTGGAAACAAAATATTTTTCCTTAGGATTCTCTCAAATAGAAATAGAGAACGAAGTAACTAGAAAGATTGTTAGAATCCCCTCCTCTAGAGGGATCATCTAGAAAGCAAGTTGTTTTGCATTGAATGCATTCATACAAAAAGCTGACATAGATGTTATGGGTGAAATTTTTTTTGTAATTTCGTTCCCGTCTTAGATTTGGATCTGGGAATTTCTCCATTTTCCATAAAGGAGCCGAATGAAACCAAAGTTTCATGTTCGGTTTTGAATTAGAGACGTTAAAAATGATAAATCAACGTCGACTATAACCCCTAGCCTTCCAAGCTAACGATGCG